AATAAGGTGCCTGATAAAAGGACTATCTTGATAGGATAGATAATGTAGTAAATACCCTTATTATATTTTTTAGATTTGAACTAAATCCTGAGAAATCAAAATTCTCTGTGCGCCATACACTAAAATATATTAGTAGCGTCAAGTTAATGACAAAAAGATAAGCTAATAAAGCTATTAGGTTCATACCCTGATTATAGAGGTTATAATCCTCTTCTTTTTAATGCCAAATGTTAGAAAATTATTGTTTATTATAACCCTTATCACTGGGACTATTTTAGTTTTAAGATCTGAAACATGATTTGGTATGTGGATAGGATTAGAAATAAATATACTTAGATTTATTCCTATTATATTTAAAAATAAAAGAATAAAATCTGCAGAAAGATGTATAATTTATTTCCTAGTTCAAAGAATTGGATCTATTCTCATATTAATATTAGTATTAACTAATTCATCGCTCATAATGCTCCCTTATGTGGCAGATGAGTTAGTTAATACTATATTAGTATTTAGAATGGCCATTAAATTAGGAATCCCACCCTTCCATTTCTGATTTCCAGAGATTATCAAAAAAATAGAATGGGCAGAAAGCTTAATTCTTATAACATGACAAAAAATTGCACCACTAACCATCTTATCTTACTTATTATCTGAGTCTAAAATTACCCCCATCCTGATTATAACTTCTGTAATTATTGGGGCATTAGGCGGATTAAATCAAACTTCCATCCAAAAAATTATAGCATTTTCCTCTATTAATCATATAGGATGAATAATTGCGTGTATAATACTTAATAACACTTTATGAATTACCTATTTATTAATCTATTCAATTATTGTTATTATGATAATTTATATTTTTAATAAGTATTCTACATTTTATATTAACCAACTGACCTTATTTAGTTCCAATTTTTCAGAAAAAATATTAATTATTATTTTATTCTTAAGATTAGGAGGACTTCCGCCATTTCTAGGATTCTTACCTAAATGAATAGTTATTCAAACTATAATTACTTCAAATACATTTCCCACTCTTATTATTATAATTTTATCTTCCCTGATTACACTATTTTATTATTTACGATTAATTAGATCAAGCCTTATAATTAATTCCCCTTCATGAAAATGAACTACTTTAAGAAGTATTCAACCAAAATGAAGAACTTTTATAATTTTATTAAATTTAACCCTTCCAATAATTCTAACTTTTAGCCTTTAAAGCTTTAAGTTAAGAAAACTATTAACCTTCAAAGTTAAAATTACAAATTATATGTAAGCTTTAGTAAAAATACTACTTCAGAATTGCAGTCTGATATCATTATTTATATTGACTATAAAGCCCACTGATGAAGGGTTATTTTAAACCATGAATAAATTTACAATTTATCGCCTAATATTTCAGCCACTTCATCTATGAATAAATGACTTTACTCTACAAACCACAGGGACATTGGGACTCTATATTTTTTGTTCGGAGCCTGAGCTGGAATAGTGGGTACATCCCTCAGATGATTAATTCGTATTGAACTTGGACAACCTGGATCTTTTATTGGAGATGATCAAACATATAACGTTGTTGTAACAGCACATGCCTTCGTAATAATTTTTTTCATAGTTATGCCTATTATAATTGGAGGATTTGGTAACTGATTAGTACCCCTTATAATTGGAGCCCCTGATATAGCATTCCCACGAATAAATAATATAAGATTTTGACTTCTCCCCCCATCCCTAACACTTTTACTAGTTAGAAGAATTGTGGAAAGTGGTGCAGGGACAGGATGAACTGTTTATCCCCCTCTTTCTAGAAACATTGCCCATAGAGGAGCATCTGTAGACTTGGCTATTTTTAGATTACATTTAGCAGGTGTCAGATCAATTCTTGGAGCCGTAAATTTTATCTCTACTATTATTAACATACGACCTAGGGGAATAACAATAGAACGAATCCCGTTATTTGTTTGATCTGTAGGAATTACTGCATTATTGTTACTTCTGAGACTACCTGTCCTTGCAGGAGCAATTACCATATTATTAACCGATCGTAATTTTAATACCACATTCTTTGACCCAGCAGGGGGAGGTGACCCAATTCTATATCAACACCTATTCTGATTTTTTGGACATCCTGAAGTATACATTTTAATTTTACCCGGATTCGGATTAATTTCACACATTATTGCAATAGAAACAGGAAAAGTTGAACCCTTTGGATCTTTAGGAATAATTTATGCCATGCTAACTATTGGACTATTAGGATTTATTGTATGAGCACATCATATATTTACTGTAGGGATAGATGTTGACACCCGAGCATATTTTACTTCCGCAACAATAATTATTGCTGTACCAACAGGTATCAAAATTTTTAGATGACTGGCAACATTACATGGAAGACTAATTAATTGATCACCTAGAATTATTTGAGCAATGGGATTTGTATTTCTTTTTACAATTGGAGGATTAACTGGAGTAATTTTAGCTAATTCTAGAATTGACATCACACTTCATGATACATACTACGTTGTAGCACACTTCCACTACGTTTTATCTATAGGAGCAGTCTTTGCAATTATAGGAGGAGTAATTCAATGATTCCCCCTAGTCACTGGAATAACATTAAATCCAAGATGATTAAAAACACAGTTCTTCATTATATTTGTAGGAGTCAATCTAACATTTTTTCCACAACACTTCCTGGGACTAGCAGGTATGCCTCGCCGATATTCTGATTACCCAGACAGATACACTTGTTGAAATACTATTTCAACAATCGGAAGATCTATTTCAATCATCGGAATTATATTGTTTATCTTCACCCTGTGAGAAGCCTTTGTGTCAAAACGACAAATTCTATTCTCCGAAAGAATGCCATCTAATATTGAATGACTACAAAAGTATCCTCCCGCTGAACATTCCTATTCGGAACTCCCAATTTTAACATCCTCTTAATGTGGCAGATTAGTGCAATGAATTTAAGCTTCATTTATAAAGATTCATCTTTCGTTAAGAATCGCAACATGAGCTAATCTTGGACTTCAAGATGCAAATTCACCAATTATAGAACAATTAATTATATTCCATGACCATGCAATAATAATTTTAGTTATAATTACAATTTTAGTAGCATATATAATAACAACTCTGATATTTAATAGAATTATTAATCGTAATCTACTTGAAGGACAAACGATTGAATTAATTTGAACTGTAGTACCTGCTATTACACTAATCTTTATTGCACTACCATCACTACGAATTTTATACTTAATAGATGAAGTTAATAACCCCCTAGTTACAGTTAAAGCAATTGGACATCAATGATATTGAAGATATGAATACTCAGATTTTAAAAATATTGAATTTGATTCATATATAAAGCCAACAAATGAATTAGAATTAGAAGACTTCCGATTATTAGATGTTGACAACCGTGTAATTTTACCAATAAAAACACCTGTACGCATCCTAGTAACATCCGGAGATGTAATTCACTCTTGAACTATCCCTAGTATTGGGGTTAAAATTGATGGAACTCCCGGACGATTAAATCAAGGAAGATTTACACTCCTTCGCCCCGGAGTTATATTTGGACAATGTTCAGAAATCTGCGGAGCAAACCATAGATTTATACCTATTGCCGTAGAAAGCGTATCAACTGAGTGCTTTTTAAACTGAATAAAGAATTATTCATTAAGTGACTGAAAGAAAGTAATGGTCTCTTAAACCAAAATATGGTAAGTAACGTCTACCCTTAATGAAAAAGTTAGTTTTAAGAAAAATATAGCTTTGTCAAAGCTAAGATATTAATTTGTAATACTTTTTAATTCCACAAATAGCACCCCTTTGATGATCAATTTTATTCCTAACTTTTTTTGTATCATTCCTTATAATATGTATTATTATACATTTTCAAAATACACAAGAATCCGCCAAAACATTAAAAGAAACACCTGAAATTAAAATAATAAATTGAAAATGATAACTAATTTATTCTCAACCTTCGATCCCTGCTCCTCAATTTCAATATCAATCAACTGAATTAGAACATTTTTAGGATTTTTCTTAATTCCCGGAATATTTTGGGCCATACCATCACGATACAATTATATTATTTATTCTATTTATAGAAAATTATATATTGAATTTAAAACCCTACTAGGAGAAAAAAGAAAAGGAATTAAATTAATTTTTATTGGAACGTTTATATTTATTCTATTTAATAACATAATAGGGTTATTACCTTATGTATTTACAAGAAGAAGTCATCTAATTTTTACCCTAGCCTTAGCCCTACCCATATGATTATCATTAATACTATTTGGATGAATTAATAACACTCAACATATATTTGCCCACTTAATCCCAGAAGGGAGTCCCGCAGTCCTTATACCATTTATGGCCTGCATTGAAACAATTAGAAATATTATTCGACCAGGGTCACTAGCAGTGCGATTAACTGCGAATATAATTGCAGGACACTTATTAATATGTTTATTAGGGAATAATATAACAGAAGCAACAATAATAATCCCCTTAATTATAAGAATTCAAATTATACTTATACTATTTGAAACTGCTGTATCATTAATTCAAGCTTATGTATTTTCCATCCTAAGTACCCTTTATACTTCTGAAGTAATTTATGAAAATACACAGTAACCATCCATTTCACCTTGTAGATTATAGACCATGACCACTGACAGGATCAATTGGAGCAATAACATTAACTTCAGGAATAATTATATGATTCCATAAAAATAATATATCTTTATTCTTCTTAGGAATTACAATTTTAGGATTAACAATAATCCAATGATGACGAGACATTTGCCGAGAAGGAACATACCAGGGTAAACATACATCACCTGTAGTTAGAGGATTAAAGTGAGGGATAATTCTATTTATTATTTCAGAAGTATTTTTCTTCGTATCATTCTTTTGAGCATTCTTCCATAGAAGTCTATCACCTACTGTAGAAATCGGAATAATATGACCGCCCAAGGGAATTTTAACCTTTGACCCCATAAATATTCCACTATTAAATACAATAATTTTGTTATGTTCAGGAATTACTGTAACATGAGCACATCATAGACTTATAGAGGGCAAACATTCACAAACAACACAAGCATTATTTTTAACTGTCATTCTAGGAGTATACTTTACAATACTTCAAGCATATGAATATTATGAATCTAGATTCGCTATTAGAGACTCAATTTATGGGTCATGCTTCTTTATGGCCACAGGATTCCATGGAATTCATGTAATTATTGGAACTACATTTCTAATAATTTGTTTAATACGACATATAATATGCCATTTCTCCTCAAAACATCATTTTGGGTTTGAAGCAGCTGCATGATACTGACATTTTGTAGATGTAGTCTGATTATTCCTGTATATTTCAATTTACTGATGAGGTAGTTACTCTTTTAGTATATAAAGTATATTTAACTTCCAATTAAAAGGTTTATTTAATAAAAAGAGTAATTTTTATAATTATAATATCTATTATATTAGCATTAGTAATCTCGCTCACTTTAATAATTTTATGCACCATTATTGCAAAAAAGTCAATTCTAGACCGAGAGAAAATGTCACCATTTGAATGTGGATTCGACCCTAAAAGATCATCCCGCATACCATTTTCAATTCAATTCTTCCTAATTGCAGTTCTTTTTCTAATTTTTGATATTGAAATCGTAATTATTCTACCAATAATTATTACATTAAGGAGAAGAAGATTAATTACATGGATAATTACAGTAACAGCCTTTATTATAATTCTTATTGGAGGATTATATCATGAATGAAATAACAGAGCCCTAGAATGAGCTAAATAAAGGGGTCGTAGTTAAAAATAACATTTAATTTGCAATTAAAAAGTGCTTTATATAAGCCTTCCTCACCATAAGTAGTGAAGTAAAATTTACTTTTAGTTTCGACCTAAAATTAGGGCATGAGCCCCTTACTTAAACTATTAGCAGAAGCCAAAATAAAGAGGCATTCCATTGTTAATGGAAAAACTGGCTTTTAGCCCTACTAAAAGAGAATGAAGTATCTAAAAGAAGCTGCTAACTATCTTTTAAAGCGGTTAAACTCCGTTTTTCTCTTATTTATATAGTTTACTATAAAAACATTTCATTTTCAATGAAAAAATGGGACTTTCCCTGTAAATACCTGAAAAGTAATTATACTTATTACAGTATCTTCAATACTGGGCTTTAAACTTTAAGCTATTCAAGTTAAATCAAAACAAAAATAAATAAAATAAAAAATACAGTGATAAACAACTTTAAATTATTAAAATGATAAAAATTATACAATTTTGCAAACAAAGAACTTCAAACATATGAAGACTTAGAAATAATATATTCTCCCCAACCAGAATCCATTACCTCATAATAATTCTTAGATAAAATTAAAGAAGGCCCTCTTAATATATAAGTTCTAAAAGAAGGCATGAATCATATTGAACCTCTAAAAAAAGAAATAAAATAATAACGTAAAGAATAAGCCCTAACAAAATAATTAGAAAAAGAAAGTTCGTAACCCAGTCATCCCCCTAAAACAATAAAAATTAGGGGTATGATTTTAAACCCCAAGGGAAGTACAATTAAAGCAGGACAATTAAATAAAAACCAACTTAAAATTCTTCCCCCACAAATAGAAAGAATAGTTATAAAAATTATAGATTTTATTATTAAACCATCCTCAGAATAATTTTGACAAACATAGAGATTTATATTGAAAGATAAACAATAATAAATTAAACGAACACTGTAAGAAACAGTTAAACCAACAGAAATAAAAAAGATTAAAAACACAAAAAAATTATATGAAGAAGTTATCACCATCTCCAAGATAATATCCTTAGAATAAAATCCCGACATAAAAGGAAGACCACACAAAGAAAAATTAGAAATTATAAAACAAGTACAAGTAAAAGGAAGCTGGTTAACTACACAGCCCATATGACGAATATCCTGAGAATCTCTTATTCCATGAATAATTAATCCTGCACACAAAAAAAGTAAAGCCTTAAAAAAGGCGTGACTTAATAAATGAAAAAAGGCCAATAAAGGAAAACCTATAAATAAAATAGACATTATTAAACCTAACTGACTTAAAGTTGAAAGAGCAATAATCCTTTTTATATCATATTCAAAATTAGCCCCCAACCCCGATATAAACATTGTAAGTATAGAAAATATTAATAAAAATGAACAATCTACATTATTAAACATATGAGAAAAACGAATTAGTAAATAAACACCGGCAGTAACTAAGGTTCTAGAATGAACTAATGAAGAAACAGGAGTAGGAGCTGCCATGGCAGCAGGAAGTCATGAAGAAAAAGGAATTTGAGCTCTCCTTGTAAAACCAGCCAAAACAACCAAAAAAATAAGATAATAACATCAAGAATCTCATGAATATACATAAAAAATAAAATGTCATCTACCAAAATTAATTATTCAAGCAATAGCTAATAAAATAGCGACATCCCCTACACGATTAGTTAAAATAGTTAATATCCCTGCAGAATAAGATTTATAATTCTGAAAATAAATAACCAAACAATAAGAAACAAGACCCAAACCATCCCAACCAATTAAAATTCTAATTAAATTAGGACTAATAATTATTATTATTATAGATATTACAAACATAAAAACAAGAAAATAAAAACGAACCTTATCACCATCAGCAGATATATAAGAATCTCTATAATAAATAACCATGGAAGAAATTAAAAAAACACAACCAACAAAAATTAAAGACATTCAATCAAAAAACAAAGTTATAGTTAAACAAGTTCTGTTAATACTTAAAAATTCTCAATCTAAAAAAATTGAATAATCATAAATCAAAAAAACAATACCCGTAAAAATAAAACAAAACCCAGCTAGCAATAATAAAAAACCACCTACAATATATAAAGATATGACTCCTACAATGACTTGAAGTAATTATACACCTGTAACACCACAAATTACAATTCTTAACTTAAACTATTCAAGTTACAATCAAAGAACAAAAATATCCGACTTTAAAACAATAATATTTAAAGGAACTAAATGAAGCAAAATTAAAGAATACTCTCGAACAGTCACACAATTAAATTTTGTAATACCTCTATAAAAAGAGCCATGTTGAATATAAGAAAATAAATAAATTCTATAACAACAACTCAAAAAAGATGATAGCCCTAAAAATAAAAAACCAAATCTTCTCCAACCCATAATTCTGTTAATGAGTATAATTTCACCTAATAAATTTAGAGAAATTGGAGAAGCCATATTATTGGATCTTAAAATAAATCAAAATAAAGACAAAGAAGGCATAAAACATAATAAGCCCCTATTAATTAAAAAACTTCGTCTATTCAATTTTTCATAAATAATATTTGCTAAACAAAACAAACCAGATGAACAAAGACCATGACCAATTATTAAAATTAATGAACCACAAAGACCCCAATAATTTACAGATATAATCCCGCACAAAACTAAACCTATATGAGCAACTGAAGAATAAGCAATTATTGACTTAATATCTACCTGGAAAAGACATAAAACACCAACCAAAACAGAACCATATAATCTTAAACCAATTCAAATATAATTATAAGAAACTGAATAAGAATAAATAAAAGAAAAAACACGTATTAATCCATAACCCCCTAACTTTAATAATACTCCAGCTAAAATTATAGAACCAGAAATAGGAGCCTCAACATGAGCCCTAGGAAGTCAAAAATGAACAAAAATTATAGGTATCCTAATTAAAAAAGCACCAATTAAAGACAAATAAATGTAAAAATTACAATCAACCTGAATTAAAAAATAAAATAAAGTTATTGAATTTCTGCCAATTATAAAAATACATAAAAGTAAAGGCAAAGAAGCAAATAAAGTATAAAAAAGAAGATAAAACCCAGCTCTCAAACGTTCAGGCTGATAACCCCAGCCAAAAATTAAAAACAAAGTTGGAATTAAAGAAGATTCAAAAAACAAATAAAAAATTAAAATATTCATAGTACCAAAAGATAAAATTAAAAATAATAAAAGAAAAAAATTCACTAAAATGAATTCTACATGATAATTATAGTCCCGATAAATCATAAATCTAGCAACTAATATAAGAAATACAATCCATAATCTTAAAAAAATTAGACTTATTGATAATGCATCACCCCCTATAGAATAACTGATTATTCTATAATAATTATTAAATCAAAATACATTAAAAAAATAGAAAAAACCGAAAACTAAACATAAGCAAAATATTCATCAATAAGAACAAAATAACAAGGGGACCATAAATATAATATAAAACAGTATTCTTATCATCCCAAAATAGAAAGACCAGAAATATGATCATTACCATGTCTACGAATTATAGAAACTAAAATACCTAAACCCAAGGCACCCTCACAAACAACAAAAACTAAATAAACCAAAAGAAAATAATAAGAAAAACTATAAGAAAACAAAAAAGAAAACATAATTAAATATAAACATATTGATAAAAATTCCAAACTTAATAAAGTCAAAAGTAAATGCCTACGCATAGAGCAAAAAGTAAACAACCCAGAAAAAAACATGAACCCAATAACAAGATAAAAAATATCAAACATCAAGTTTTAATAGTTTAATAAAAATAATGATCTTGTAAATCATAGATAGAAATAATCTTTAAAACTTCAGCAAAGAGTATAATACACATCATTAATCCCCAAAATTAATATTTTAAATAAACTACTTACTGAAATTATATTTATATTAACAATAATAATATCCCTATTAATAAGATTAACTTTCCCAACAATAAAACACCCCCTCAGAATAGGATTAATTTTAATTCTTCAAACAATTATTATTGCAATAATTAGAGGAATAATAATTAATATATTTTGATTCTCCTACATCTTAATCATAACAATCTTAAGAGGAATACTAGTATTGTTCATTTATATAGCAAGAGTGGCCTCAAATGAAAAATTTAATTCATCATTGAAAAACTCTAGTTATGTAATCTTTCTATTTTCTTTATCCATTATCCTCTCCCTTTTCGTAGACCAACTAGAAATAAGAAAAAAATGGCCTACGAAAAGGGAAAGTATTATGGATACGGAATATCTAATAACACTTAACAAGATATTTAATGTTCATAATATATATCTCACTATTGTGATAATTAGCTATTTATTCCTGACAATAATTATTATTTCATACATTGTAAATGTCCATGAAGGACCTCTCCGGATAAAGAACTAATGAATAAACCTATCCGAAAAACACACCCTCTGTTTAAGATTATTAACGGATCACTAATTGATTTACCAGCGCCATCTAACATTTCCTTATGATGAAACTTCGGATCGTTATTAAGAATATGTTTAATAATTCAAATTATTACAGGTATTTTTTTAGCCATACATTATACATGTGATATTGAAATAGCATTTAAAAGAGTTATTCATATTTGTCGAGATGTAAATAACGGTTGATTATTACGAAATTTACATGCAAATGGAGCCTCATTATTCTTTATATGTCTTTATCTTCATATTGGACGAGGGGTATATTATGGATCATACAAACTCCATATAACTTGAATAGTAGGAATTATTATATTATTTTTAATTATAGGAACTGCATTTTTAGGATATGTATTACCATGAGGACAAATATCATTATGAGGAGCTACAGTTATCACTAATTTATTATCAGCAGTCCCATATTTAGGCAGAGATATAGTTAAATGACTATGGGGAGGATTTTCCGTAGATAATGCTACATTAACACGATTTTTTGCCCTACATTTTCTTTTACCGTTTATTATTGCAGCATTTACTGTAATTCATCTACTTTTTTTGCACCAAACAGGGTCTAACAATCCCCTGGGAACAAATTCCAATTTAGATAAAATTCCATTCCACCCATATTATTCAATTAGGGACTTAATGGGGGTGAGAGTTACCTTAATAATATTTATTATACTTAATTTATTAGAACCCCGATTATTAGGAGATCCTGAAAATTTTATCCCAGCAAATCCCCTAGTAACACCAGTTCACATTCAACCAGAATGATACTTCCTATTTGCATATGCAATTTTACGTTCAATTCCCAATAAATTAGGAGGAGTAATTGCTATAGTTATAGCAATTGCCATTATTGCAATTCTGCCAATTACTAATAATAGAAAATTTCAAGGAAATAGTTTTTACCCACTGAACCAAATTATATTTTGATTCCTAACAACAACAATAATTTTATTAACCTGGATTGGAGCTCGACCTGCAGAAGAACCATATATTTTCACAGGACAAGTATTAACAGTCATCTACTTTTCCTACTTTATTGTTAATCCAGGAATTTTGACCCTATGGGATAAATTAACAGATTAAATTCTCAATAGTTAATTAGCTTAAGAAAAGCGTATATTTTGAAAATATAAAAAAAAGGTTTAATTCCTTTATTAACTTGTCACTTAATTTAATGCAAAAACTATCCTAGTACAAACATAATTATTGTAAGAAACCCTGAAAAGAATAATAAGTAATTCAATGACAAAGGTAGGAAAACCTTTCAAGTTAAATACATTAATTTATCATATCGATAACGGGGCAAACTCCCTCGAACCCAAATAAATATAAAAATAATAAAAGTTAATTTAATATAAAAAAATAAAGAATAAATATCACAACCAAAAAAAATAATACAAGTTAAAAGTCTTATAAAAATAATATTTATATATTCTGATAAGAAAATAAAAGCAAAACCCCCTCTGCTATATTCAACATTAAAACCAGAAACAAGCTCTCTCTCCCCTTCAGCAAAATCAAAAGGAGAGCGATTAGTTTCAGCCAAGCAAGAAGAAAATCAACAAAAAAATAAAGGAAAAGAAAAGAAAATAAATCAAATATTCCTTTGATAAATTATAAAATCCATAAAGTCAAAACTAAAAATAAAAATCAAAAAACAAATTATAATTAATGCCATTCTTACTTCATAAGAAATAGTTTGGGCCACAGAACGAAGGCCCCCTAATAAAGCATAATTAGAATTAGATCTCCAACCTGATAAAAGAACACCATAGACTCCCATACCAGTACAACATAAAAAAAATAAAACCCCAAAATTAAAATTATATACATTAACAAGATAAGGAAATAATGTCCACAAAGCTATAGATAAACACAACATAAAAACTGGAGAAAAGTAATAAACTAAAAAATTAGATAAATAGGGGTAAGTTTGCTCCTTAAAAAACAACTTAATACCATCAGAAAAGGGCTGTAATAATCCCATTAAACCTACCTTATTGGGACCCTTACGAAGTTGAATATAACCCAGAACCCTACGCTCTAGTAAAGTCACAAAAGCCACCGAAACTAAAACAAAAATAATTGTAATTAAATAAGGAACTAAAAACATATACTATTTGTAGAAAAATCTACATTAATAAATTCTAAATTTACCGCACTAATCTGCCAAAATAGTACTATTAATCAAATAAATAAAAATTATTCCCTATGTTTGGTCCTTTCGTACTAAAACATAATTAATAAAACTGAAGATAGAAACTGACCTGGCTTACGCCGGTCTGAACTCAGATCATGTAAAATATTAAAGGTCGAACAGACCTAGTAATTAAATTGCTACACCTAATACTTATTTTAATCCAACATCGAGGTCGCAAACTCCTTCATCGATATGAACTCTCCGAAAAAATTACGCTGTTATCCCTAAGGTAACTTAATCTTATAATCATTATAAATGGATCATTAAAACACTAATTAATGAATTATTAAAACAGAAGTTGTGAATGTTCTGCAATCACCCCAATTAAATAAAATTAAACAATTGAGCCCCATAATAAACAATAAAACTCAATGACTAATTTTATAAAGATCTATAGGGTCTTCTCGTCCCACAGATAAATTTTAGTTTTTTAACTAAAAAAATAAATTCTAATATTGAAATAAAGAAAGCATGTGCCTCGTCCGACCCTTCATACAAGCCCTCAATTAAAAGACAAATGATTATGCTACCTTAGCACGGTTAATATACCGCGGCCATTAAAAACCTCATTGGGCAGGTCAAACCTTAAATATAAAATCAAAAGGACATGTTTTTGTTAAACAGGCGAACACAAAATTTGCCGAATTACTATACTTCAACTTACATATATACTAATTTAATCATTATTACAAATAATTATAAATTAAATACATCATTCCAGTAAAAAATTAAATTTTAAAAAATAAAAAAAATTAAGGAATAATCTATAACGAAATTAAGGATGGCTGATTCCAAGCCTACAAAAACCAATACATAAATAAAAATTATAAAAAAATTATGAGCTTATCCCCATAAATCTTAAATTATAAATAATAATCTAATTAAAATTAGAAAATTAATATTATAATTCTGAATTGAATTCAATTCCTGGAAAACCAGATATTTAAGAACGAATAACTTATCATTACTATCACTATATTATTAATAATTGTGACACATTAACTAACATATAATAATATCTCCCCTAATTTCGGGAAAATTAAATAAATAAAATAATTTGATTAACCCTGATACAAAAGGTACATTAAAATAAAACTACTTTTAATAAATTAAAAATATACCCTTACGGTACAATTTACTATCACTAAAATTATTCTTTCAGTAAAACCTACTAAAAATAAAGTTATTTCTAAGAAAAATATAACACAAACAAATAAAGTAAACCTATTATTATCAAATTAAGTTGATTTGCACAACTACCATGTTAATGTAAATAACAACGCTACTAAAGCCTTAATTTGCCTTCCCAGGCCCACCTTCCGGTAGGCCTACTTTGTTACGACTTATCTCATTTTAAATAACGAGAGTGACGGGCGATGTGTGCATAATTTAGAGCCTAAATCAAAATTATATATTAATAAAAATTACTTTCAAATCCAATTTCAAGAAAATGTTTCAATTCCCTATCCATAAATATTTTTATTGTAACCCACCTCTTCCTTAATACTGCTGCACCTTGACTTGACATTTTTTCCATTAAAAATTAAAGAAAATTTAACTCTAATAAGACATTCAATGACAGAGGTATACAAGCTAAAATAAGGTGAAATCTATCGTGGATCATCAATTACAGGGCAGGTTCCTCTGAAAAGACTAAATTACCGCCAAATCTTTTTAATTTAAAGATCTTAACTAATAATACCAAAAGAACTCCTTAACATTTCATAATAATAGGGTATCTAATCCTAGTCCCACTGTGAAATTTCACATTCAACATCAAATATATAGATCATAAATTAATTCATGATTTCACCCAATAAAAAAATATATAAATCTAAATTTGTAAATTTTAAATGCAAGCCCTAATAAAATTTATTTGCCCTTATTGTATAACCGCGACTGCTGGCACAAACTTTGTCAAAACTGTAAGATTTAACTAATTCTTAGTTTCCTAAAAAAATAAAATAAAAAACTGCGAATAAACTAAAAACTTCATCAAGAAATAATAAATCGCACAAAAATTTACATGTTTAATCAACCAAATATAAATTAATCAAGCAAAGATCAAACTTCTCAAACCAATTCTTAATTAACTGGGACAGTAACGAATACTCCCCCCTACCATTCCTTCCCGGTGATGATCCGCCCGGCGGTCCCCCCCTTACCGTGGGTTCCCTAACTTAATACATAATAAATATTTTTCCTATTCAATTTACTACTCTAATATAATTAATTGTAATGTAGTATCACTACTAAGTAAAACTTAATTGATTAACGTTGACACAAATCTTTATCCATTGAATATCTTTCTCTCCCCTTAAACGGGGATTTATCTAGAAGCTTTAGCTCTTAGATAGATCTATCCTAGTAATTAACTTCCTGAGAGTCCCCGATCTGGAAATATTTACATTCCAATAGGTTCTACCTCTTAGTCATTGAGTTCCTCTCCCTTATTACCCTATAATATAAACCTCTACCATAAACCTAAATAGTTGCATATACCCGGGGGGGGGGGTCTGATATCTCTTACATACAAAGAAAAATTATCTAATTTTATAAAAATCATAGATTTAAAAATTAATTCCTTAAAAACATAAATTTCTCTTATCTAATTACTCCCTAATTAAATAAGTAATTATTAATTCTATATTAATTACTCCCTAATTAAATAAAACTAATAACCATTTTAATATCCCATTCATACGCCCTCCTCAGATACATGTATATATATACGTACACACACATATGTGTATATGTACAGATATATACATAAATCCAAATATAAATGTTCAATTTTACTGCGAAATCTTATTTTCACTGGAACTAGGTCGTTTCCGATAGTCTTATAGCATCTCGAATATTAATAAATTGGCACTTAAGAATATATGGCAAACATAAAGAAAATTGGTGCACAACAATTTATTTTTACTTATCAATCTTAAATTCACTGGTACATAATGATAATGTACTTAGCTAAAAAAAATTCAATAGAAATGAAAATTACCAATTTAATGCCCTATGTTCTTAGAGACGACAACCCTACCAATTTAATGCCCTATGTTCTTAGAGACGACAACCCTACCAATTTAATGCCCTATGTTCTTAGAGACGACAACCCTACCAATTTAATGCCCTATGTTCTTAGAGACGACAACCCTACCAATTTAATGCCCTATGTTCTTAGAGACGACAACCCTACCAATTTAATGCCCTATGTTCTTAGAGACGACAACCCTACCAATTTAATGCCCTATGTTCTTAGAGACGACAACCCTACCAATTTAATGCCCTATGTTCTTAGAGACGACAACCCTACCAATTTAATGCCCTATGTTCTTAGAGGCGCAATAATTTTTCTGACAAATATATTGAATTTTCCTTAGCTAAGTACATTATCATTATGTACTAGTGAATTTAAGATTGATAAGTAAAAATAAATTGTTGTGCACCAATTTTCTTTATGTTTGCCATATATTCTTAAGTGCCAATTTATTAATATTCGAGATGCTATAAGACTATCGGAAACGACCTAGTTCCAGTGAAAATAAGATTTCGCAGTAAAATTAAATTTAAATCTAAGAATTTCCCGACAAAGAGGTGCCCCAAAAATAAAAGGGGCACACTCCTCCTTAAG